TTACTCAGTTCCACTGTCTAAAGACTCATTAAGATAAACCCAATATAATTTCTTATGTCCTGGGGTTCTCTTCCAACCTAAAATAGAGATCTTATTTCTATGAATATCTAAATGACATTTTGAGCATACTGGCACCAAATTAGACTTTCGATTCAATCTTTTATCACATAATTTCTTGGGCTGAATGTGGTGGATAGCCTCCGCTGGAGCTCCGCATATTTCACACGAATCAATAAAAACTTGGGCATTGTATTTAGAGGGGCGGAATACTGTTAAAGAACTTGACTTACTTCGAGATAGTGGATCCCAGTTAATAAGCTTACGATATTTTAAAGCACTATTATAAAATTTTTTGTCATTAATTATGTGGCCCATAACTTCAATGCCGTATTGGGAGAGTCCTGGGCCAGGTTTTAATTTACGTTCATAAATTATGCCTAAATCTTCATGTTGAATAATAGATAAATGATAGCACCGAACTGTCGAATCAATTAAAGAAAAAACTTGGTGTAGATGAGTAGAAAGAACGAAACTAGTTTGTGCAGTTGTTAATCTCTCAATTGTTGCAGCTAATATTGCTGTCCCTGAATTAACTTCTGTTCCATGACAAATTTCATCACCTAATATTAAACTATTATAATTAGCTAACTTTAATATTGTTGAAAGATCTCTCATTTCGACCTCAAAAGTACCTTGGCCCTTATGAAGATCATCTCCCCCCAAAATACGAGTAATTAAATAGTGATAAGGTCTTAATTTAAATGAATCTGCAGCTACATACATTCCTGCTTGAGCTAAGATTACGTTGACCCCAATTGCTTTAAGTAAAGTAGATTTTCCTGCACCATTTACTGAAAATATTAACATACCCCTATCTTCTAAACTAATATTATGAGCTACACATTCTTCTTGAGTATTTAGCTGTTCTACTAATGGGTGTCGTAAATTAAGTGCTTCAATTAAACCCCGGGTTTGTTGGGATTTCGTTGGTATTAAACAAGGTTTAGTATAATTAAACTTAATAGCCGCAATAGCCCCGCTTAATGCAACATCTAATCTAGAAATTATATTTACTAAAGGTAATAATAGCTCAAAATAACTGAAATATAATCTTTTAAGTTCTTGATTATAAGTTTGTTTAACATAAATATTAATTTGTTCTTCTAATAAATTTAATTCGATTGATATTTTATGAAGGGCGGAACTAGTAATTATAAGGTGATTTCCTCTTTTACCCAACACAATAATTGAATTATCAGATATAGAGGTGTTAGTCATATGATGTTCTAATTTAGTTAACTTTTTAGATAAAATAGAAAAAGCATAACCCTCTTTATTAAAATATTCAGCTTTAATAGAAATTGTATCTTGAAACACAATACTTGAAGTCTGTTCGGCCCACTCTGTAAGTTGGGCCTTTAAAATTTGTTGTTGTGCAAGGAGGTTAGTTAGACTATCAGTTGGCTGTAATACATCTTTAAAATCACCTAGAAGATTATCTACCTGGAAAATTCGGCCTATTTCCTCAATTAGTGACTCTAATTGGGGCCCGATTGACGGAGGTAATTGAATATTAATACACTTATTATTTATTAATTTACTTATTAATTGACTAGCAAACAAATAAGAATGGTAAATTTGACTAAACTTTTTAGGTGGCAAGGTAGTATCACTCGAAGCACATATTGCCCATTGACGATGTAAAGAAGATAAATCTTTAATGTGCTTTAATTCGGAATTGTCAAATATTTTTTTGTCAATTAATTGTTTAAATGTAGCAATCTCCTCATAACGAAGATTTAATTCACAATAATCTGTAATGGGGTTAAGAAGTCTAAATTTAAGTAATCTTCTACCCATTGCAGTAGAACAGAAGTCAACCAAACTTAGTAAACCACCCAGTTTTCCCCCCTTCGGCAATAAGTCCAATTGATATTCTGCTCGATTACATAATATTAAGTTTAGCGGGCTAATAACAGAATTATAACATTCGGGAAGTTGCAGGTTTTTAATTAGATTAGGATTTCGATCTCTAATAAATTGTAATACTCCTAAAAGGCTTATTAAATTTACTTGATTAACATTTTCTGTCCAAGTACTTTGAAATATCTTACTTAAGGTATATTCTTGATAATTTTTATTAAACCACTCTGCATTAATGCCTATATAAATATGGAGCAAAAACCACTCTTTATTACTATTTTCGTACCTATAAGATAAATAACACGGTAAGTTGGGTAATGCTTCTCCCATTACTTCAATTTTAGCATTGGGCTCAGAAGGGAATAAATTCCAGCCAATTAATAAATTATATATTTTATTAATTAGAATCTCTGAACCAACCCCTAAATTTGCCCAAATTACTATTTCTCTAATACGATAGCTGATTAATAACCGGGCTACTTTGTCTCTGTCCGCCCAAGAAACAGGAAACATTATACTATGCCCATTCATGGCTGAAAATAAAGTAATACCTAATAAGTCATCTTGAGAAAAATAAATTGATAACACATAAGATAATTCCGAGCAATCCTCTAAATTACAACTGGGAGAATAAACCTGAGATACTGCACGTTGTTTTGGCCCGGATTTACCAGTGACTAATTCATCGATAACTACAACAGTCCAACCTCTATTCAACAGGGTACTTAGGTGAGTAGTAAGGGAATAAATTGGAAATCCCATTTGAAGCAAAGATCTTTTACCAGGCGATGTTATTCTCATATCAAGTAACGAGGCAACTTGTTCAATGGAAGGCGTTGCCTCTAAAGGCCCACTTCGCATGGATGATTCAACTAACAACTCGGCTTGAGAGTGTGTTTGTTGCCTACTAGGAGTATCAGGCTCATGCCAAAGTTCATAGAACTTACCAATTTGGATAAACTGGATTATTGATAATCCATACTTATAATAATTCTCCTCCGCTAAGTTAAAATATTGCATAGGTATCTGGTTCATTTTTAATTAGGAGTTAACCTCTTAATAAATTTAAGGCTCGAACAGCAATTGTACCACGTAGACGGTAATAGTTAACCATAATGGCTAAACCGATAGCAGATTCGGCAGCTGCAACAGTTAGAATCACAATCGCAAAAATTTGACCAAAAAGCGTATAGAGCACACGAGACTCAAATAGAAGCAAAATAGTAGAGGCCAGTAAAACTAACTCTACACACATTAACATAATAATTAAATTGCTTCTATTAAGAATAATACCTAAGATTCCGATTAATAAGATGACAATTGATAATATTAAATAAGACATGCGCTATACCAATTAGTGGCTAGTTTTCCCACTCTAAGCCTCCTTCTATCCACTCATAAACTAACCCTAAAGTTAAGATAAATAAAAATAACATAACAACCCAATATCCAAATAAAGGTAAGCCCATATATGTAACAGCCCAGGGAAATAAAAAAGATATTTCAAGATCAAATATTAAAAACAAGATACCAATTAAGAAAAATCTAACGGAGAAGGGATTCCCCGGGTTATCAAAAGGATCAAACCCACATTCATAGACTGACACTTTTTCCATATCGGGTTGTTTATATCCTAATAGATAAGATGCCCCTAAAATTAGAATTGATAATGTCCCGCTAACGATAAGTAGTATTAATATTCCTTTGAACTCCATGTTCCTCTCCATATTCCTAAGCGGAGACGTGCGTTAACACTTGGCCAGAAGGCACCTAAAGGTGCTCTCTGCTGATTTGTAGGAAGAGATCTTGCCTACTACGTAATGATTCACCAGGGGAATTATATAAAGAAGGTGAATTTGGCTGCTTAGCTAATAATATAGCCCCTATCATAGCGACTAGTAGCACCAAACTAGCAATTAACACTAATTCATAATAAGTTGTATAAAGATGACTTCCAATTGCCCCAATGTTAGTTCTAGATCCTATTACAGGATTGCTGATATATTTAGGGCTATTGGTTAGTAAACTATAAAATAGGAATATAATAGATAATCCTACAGGTAAAAAATGCGAGTGATCTTGAGAATCTACCTTATTTGGCTGTTGAATTAACATAATTACGAACAGGAATAAAATAGCGATAGCCCCCACATAGACAATTATAAATATTAAACCTATATAGTCTAATCCCAACGATATAAACATAACAGCAGCATTAACAAAGGCGATAACTAACCAGAATACTGAATAAACAGGATTCGGCGTAGATATAACCATAAGACTAGCTCCAACTATCCCTAAGGAGAATATCATAAATAGACTATTCATATTGCACTTCGGCCAACAATGACCTATTTTACTTCTTATACTATTTCATACGGAGCAATTTGGTTTCTACCCAACCTAATAAAGGAATCAATACTAAGAAATAGCAAAAGTAGAATACAGAAGCAAATTGACCAATCATGACATAAGGTTCCTCAACTGGATTAGCCCCCAACCAGGTTAATAGTATAAAATCAGCTACTAAAAACCAAAATGCTATTTTACCCAGGGGCCTAAATGTTAAAGCTCTTAATTTACTAGTGTGAATAAAGGGCAATAATAATAACACCAAGATACTAAATACCATAGCTAAAACTCCTCCAAGCTTGTTGGGTATAGAGCGTAGTATAGCGTATGCGAATAAGAAGTACCATTCTGGTTGTATGTGAACAGGAGTTACTAAAGGATTAGCTTGAATAAAATTTTCAGGATCACCCAATACATTAGGCATAAAATAACAAAGTATAACTAAAAGAGTGCTAAGTACCATTATACCAAACAAATCCTTATAAGTATAATAAACATGAAAGGTAACTTTGTCTATATTAGAGTCAATCCCAAGAGGATTATTTGATCCAGCTGTGTGTAAACTAATAATATGTAATACGCCTAATCCAGCTATAAGAAAAGGAAAAAGATAATGTAAAGAGAAGAAACGATTAAGAGTCGCGTTAGATACACTAAATCCTCCCCAAATCCACTGAACAATATCTGTTCCTATATAGGGTATAGCAGAACAAAAGTTAGTAATAACTGTAGCTCCCCAAAAGGACATTTGTCCCCAAGGTAATACATACCCTAAGAAGGCTGTTAACATCATCACTAAGTAAATTATAACCCCAATATTCCAAACGTCCATTTTCATGTAGCTCCCATAATAAAGTCCTCTACCCATGTGTATATATACACAGAGAAAGAATAATGAAGCCCCATTAGCATGAATATATTTTAACATAAAACCATAATTAACGTCTCTTAAAATATGGGAAATTGAGTCAAAAGCTAAACTAACGTCAGGGCAATAATGCATAGCTAAAAATATTCCGGTAATTAATTGAATAGCTAGACAAAGTCCTAACAAAGAACCAAAATTCCAGTAATAACTAATATTAGAAGGGGCGGGCAGATCAACCAGTACCCCATTCACAATAGAGATTATTGGATGTTGAGTTCTTATTCGTAACAATTTGTTTGGTGATTCCATATGCATGCGTTCAGGAAGCTTGTGTACATAAACCCCCCAATATAAGGGGATATCTCCCTAAATGCTAGCAAGGTACTGCATCTAAACCTATCAACAGGCCAGAAACTAAAACGACTAAACCAAGACTGAAAGGTAAGTAAGACTTCCATAATAGATACATAAGTTGGTCATATCTCATTCTAGGGAAAGAAGCTCGCACCCATACAAATGCAAACACTACTACAGTAGTTTTAAGGGCTAAGCAACCCATTCCTATAATTCCTGTGAAAGGTGCCCAACCACCTAAAAACAATAAACTTATCAAACAGCTCATTAAAATAATATGGCCGTATTCAGCTAAAAAGAATAAAGCAAACGACATACTAGAATATTCAACATTATATCCAGACACTAATTCTGATTCTCCCTCGGTAAGATCAAAAGGAGCCCGATTTGTTTCAGCTAATGCCGAAGCAAAAAACATTAAAGCAGCTGGAAATAAAGGTATTATATACCAAATTTCGGCTTGAGCTGAAACAATCTGAGTTATATTAAGAGAACCTGCACATAATATTACTGATATTAAAATAAGCCCTATACATACTTCATAGCTAATCATTTGAGCTGCTGCTCTGATAGCCCCCAAGAATGCATATTTAGAATTACTTCCCCAACCAGACATTAAAATAGCATATACCCCCATAGAACTGATGGCAAAGATATATAAGATACCAACATTAATATCAGCCAGTACAATACCGGGGCTAAAAGGAATTACCCCCCAAGCCAAAAAAGCTAAAGTAAGCGATAGAATCGGGGCTACAATATAAACCGACAGATTAGCATGATTAGGAATAGCCATCTCTTTAGTGAATAATTTTAATCCGTCAGCTAAAGGTTGTAATAGTCCATAAACACCAACTACATTAGGTCCTTTTCGTGCTTGCATATACCCTAATACCTTTCTTTCTGCTAAAGTTAAATAAGCAATAGCCACTAATAGAGGTATTATTATTGCAAGCGTTTTAAAGATAATTGAAATAATAGTACTCATCATCCTAATTACGGAGGGCGGCCAAGTACGTATTGAACGCGCATAACTTGGCCCAAGAACAAGTTCCCTTACCCTTACTATGTTACGACTTACCCATTCTCGAAAAGGAGGGATAACCCCGCCACGGGGCGTCTCGTATCCTTAACTTGAAGGGGACGACGGGCGATTTGTGCTAACACTGGGTTAGAATTCACCGGGACGCTCTACTTCCCGATTACTATCAAATCCTACTTAAGATTCCCGTTTCAGAGAATCTCCGCCTCCTAATTTACTGTGTATATTGTATAGGAGAATGTAGCGCATAATATCCCTTTCCATAAAGACCATGACACCTGACTTAATCCATAATAGGGTTAAGGATAACATTTATTGTTATCCTGACGACGGCCATGCAATGCCTGAGCGGTTACTACCTACAAAGATAGTCCACTTTCAAGGAAAGGTAAGGTGACACGCGGACCATCGTATTAAATTACACGCTCCTCTGATTCAAACAGTGAACAGCCAAGCCTTTTGAGTTTCAATCTTGCGATCATAGTATTCAGGCATACAATAAGGTTATTTGCTAATAAAGCTATTGTATAAGTTTAAGGCGAGGACTACCAGGGTATCTAATCCTGTTTGCTATCCAAGCTTTCGTATTTCATGAAGATATACCATGAACGAAGTAAGGAGTCTTCACCTTCGGACTTCCACTCTTGCTTCAAACATTTTACCGCTACCAAGAGGTTTGCCTTACTTTATTCTCATGCTTCACTACATACTTTAACGCCTAATGCGAAATAAAAACTGGGCCTCTAAGTTTAACCGCGTCTGCTGGCACTTAGTTAGACAGACCTCAGTGTGAAACCCTGTGTCAAGCGTTAACCCATTGCACAAGATTCTCTACTGCTGCCAAAATGTCTTCCCCTTGTTTCAGTGAAAGTGTGGCTATACTACGCATCTTCGACCAGGTGGGCCACTATCCCACCTATTCTAATACGTCAACCGAGATAATCTCCGTTTTATCCTCACCAGTAGGGCCCTTATTCAGGGCCTTGCATGTATTAGAAGAACACATTGCCTTATAGACTCCCCAAGGTCAAAGGAGTAGTGTGGAAATAATATTTAAATCATCCCCATGACTCAATTTACGCTGATAAACAAATGGTAATTCATTATAAGTATGAAAAGCAGGCGGAGAAGATAAAGACCATTCTAATGAACCAGGTGAAGTTGACCAGCCCTTAAATGGTCTTTCGGCTGCTAGTGCCTCATAAGACAAGTAGATGAACCATACAATTCCTACTAGGGCTATTACAGCTCCGCAAGAACTAACTAAATTCCAATCTTGGTAAGCATCAGGGAAATCCGAGTATCTTCTAGGTAATCCGGCTAAACCCAAGAAATGTTGGGGGAAGAAAGTTAAATTAACTCCGATAAACATAATCCAGAAATGGATCTTACCATATAATTCATTATAACTATAACCTGTAATTTTACCGAACCAATAGTAGTATCCCCCAAATATAGCAAATATAGCCCCCATAGATAACACATAATGGAAGTGAGCCACTACATAATAAGTATCGTGTAATGCTATATCTAATGAACTATTAGCTAATATAACTCCAGTTAAACCACCAATGGTAAATAGGAATACAAACCCAATAGCCCACAACATTGGTGTATCAAGCCGTAGATTTCCCCCATATATTGTAGCTAACCAGCTAAATATTTTGATTCCAGTAGGAACAGCAATAATCATTGTGGCAGCAGTAAAGTAGGCACGAGTATCAACATCCATACCAACGGTGAACATATGGTGGGCCCAAACAATAAATCCTAATACTCCAATAGAAATCATAGCATAGACCATACCTAAATAACCAAAAATATGTTGTTTAGCAGAAAATGTGGGTATAATTTGAGATACCATACCAAATCCTGGTAGAATTAATATATAGACTTCAGGATGTCCAAAAAACCAAAATAAGTGTTGGAATAAAATAGGATCTCCACCTCCCGCAGGGTCAAAGAATGTTGTATTAAAATTTCTATCTGTCAACAACATTGTAATTGCACCAGCTAACACTGGTAAAGATAATAATAACAATATTGTAGTAATTAATACAGACCACACGAATAGAGGTAATCTATGCATACTCATACCAGGAACCCTCATATTAATTATAGTAGTTATAAAGTTAATAGAACTTAAAATAGAAGATATACCAGCTAGATGTAAACTAAATATAGCCATATCCACTGCTCCCCCTGAATGGGCTTGAATGCTTGATAGTGGGGGATAAATGGTCCAGCCTGTACCTGCCCCTTGTTCCACAAACATAGAACCAACCAATAGTATTAGAGAAGGCGGTAATAACCAGAAACTAATATTATTTAATCTAGGAAAAGCCATATCGGGTGCACCAATCATAATTGGTACAAACCAATTTCCGAATCCTCCAATCATTACTGGCATTACCAGGAAGAAAATCATTAATAAAGCATGTGATGTTACAATTACATTATATAAATGATCATCTCCTAACATACTACCTGGAGCTGACAGTTCTAGCCGTATTAACATACTTGAAGCTGTCCCTGCCATCCCAGAAAAAGCACCAAATAGTAAATATAAAGTACCTATATCCTTATGATTAGTAGAAAATAGCCAACGTGTAAGATATTTGTTCATGCTTACTCTAGATTAAAAGTAATCTAAAGTAGGTGAGAACACTCTTCGGGCCATATATACGGAATTAGGAAAGCTTTTGGGTGTATCAACAAAGTAACAGGGCTAGAGAAGAATGAAAACTCCAATTAATGCATTATTAGAGGCCTCGCTCCTACGTGACGCGGCTGAGCCATTTCAACTTAGCTTTCAAGATGCTGCTAGTCCTGTTATGGAAGAGATTCTATTCCTTCATAACCAAATTATGTTTATTTTAATTATTATTATTACAACTGTATTATGGTTAATTATAAGGGGATTAACAAGTCAAGCTTATCATCGCTATCTTATTGAAGGAGTCACAATAGAGATTGTTTGGACCATAATTCCAGCAATTATATTAGTGTTTATAGCATTCCCTTCTTTAAAACTACTTTATTTGATGGATGAGATAGTAGAACCTGGTGTAACAGTAAAAGCCATAGGTCATCAGTGGTATTGGTCTTATGAGTATTCAGACTATCAAACTACCTCAGATGAAGATAGTACCTTAGAATTTGATTCTTACATGATACCTACAAGTGACCTTGAACCCGGCGATCTCCGATTATTAGAGGTTGACAATAGAATGGTTGTTCCTATTGACACTTATGTAAGAGTTTTAGTTACAGGCGCAGATGTACTTCACTCATTTGCTGTACCTTCATTAGCTATTAAAATGGATGCTGTGCCTGGACGTCTTAATCAAACCGGATTTTTAGCTAAAAGACCGGGATTATTTTATGGTCAATGTTCCGAGTTATGTGGCGCTAATCACTCTTTTATGCCCATTGTTATAGAAGCTGTTAGCATGGATAAATATATCAGCTGGCTATCTTCATTGTGTGCTGATCTTTAGAAGATCTTTCAATCATCGAATAATGCCTCACTTAGATATAACTGCTTATTTAACTCAATATAGCTGGACATTAATAGTTTTATTAGCACTTTATAGTATTATGAGTTTATTTATTTTACCTAAAATTCAAAATAATTTACGTATAAGAAGTATACTACAGGAAGAGGGGGCAGCCCCTAGTAAGGGACTCGGGGCTAATCGAGCATATGCTATATTACAAGATATATTCCGTAAATAAGCCCATTTCCTTCATATATTCAATATGGCAGCTTCTTTCTTTGATCAATTTAATGTAGTTCGGATAATTGGGGGTATAATTACTAATTCTTCTCTTATGATGTTAATCCTATTTAGTGTAATATTAATAGGAAGTTGTTCATATAAATTAATACCTACAAGATTGCAGGCTATTCAAGAGATTGTTTATACCCACTTTTTAGTATTAGTAAAAGAATCTACAGCTAATAAGGGAACTCAATATTTTACTCTTATTGTAACCCTATTTACGTTTATTGCTGGATTAAATCTGTTAGGTCTATTTCCCTATGTATTTACTCCAACTGCCCATATTATTGTTACTTTCGGGCTAAGTTTATCTATTTTAATAGCAGTAACAATATTGGGGATAACACAATACCGTTGGAACTTTGCTTCAATGATGATGCCTAGTGGCGCTCCTTTATTATTAGCTCCTCTATTAGTTATAATTGAAACAATTAGCTATCTTTCCCGGGCAATCTCTTTAGGTGTTCGATTAGCTGCTAATTTATCTGCGGGGCACCTTTTATTTGCTATATTAGCTAGTTTTGGGTTCGCAATGATTAGTAATGGAATGTTAGTTTTAAGCTTGGCTCCAATATTAGTAATGGTTTTTATAACTTTACTAGAAATTGCTGTGGCTTTGATTCAAGCATATGTATTTTGTTTGTTAACTACCATATATATTAGTGATAGTCTAAATCTACATTAACCCATACTTAAAATAATTGTTGGGTAGGAGTATCAGTCTCCGCTCGATTCCCCGCCGGGGGGCCATGAGTAAGGCTTATCACCCTTATCATTTAGTGGATCCTAGTCCATGGCCGTATATAGGCTCAATTGGGGCACTACTGATAACAGTAGGCTCAGTATTATATTTTCATTATAGTTATACATGGATAATGTATTTAGGCGCAATAACAATAATATTAACAATGTTTGTTTGGTGGAGAGATGTTATTAGAGAAGCCACTTTCCAAGGACACCACACTCAAATAGTAAAAAGAGGATTAAGATATGGCATGATCCTTTTTATTACTTCCGAAGTTTGCTTCTTTTTTGCGTTCTTTTGGGCTTTCTTTCATAGTAGTCTATCTCCTACTATAGAATTAGGAGCTGTTTGGCCCCCTGTTGGTATAGAAGTGTTAGACCCATTCTCTGTGCCCCTATTAAATACAGCTATATTACTTAGTTCAGGAGCAACAGTTACATGGGCACATCACGCCATAGTTAGTGGACAAAGATTAGAAGCCATACAATCACTTACTTGTACTGTTATACTTGGAATTCAGTTTACAGCCCTACAAGCTATGGAGTATTACGAGGCACCTTTTACAATCTCAGACTCCGTATATGGTTCAACCTTTTTTATGGCCACAGGTTTTCATGGTTTTCATGTTATAATTGGAACTGTATTTTTGACTGTATGTTTAGCCAGACTAATAGGTTATCACTATACTCGTCACCACCATTTTGGTTTTGAGGCAGCTAGTTGGTACTGGCATTTTGTAGATGTAGTCTGGTTGTTTTTATATGTATGTATTTATTGGTGGGGCTCTTAGCCCGGACCACAGTTACATTGTGCTTAGCTAAGCTCAGCTTGTAGGGTCAACTAACGGTAAGTTCTCAGACTCATAATCTGATTATGCAGGTTCAACTCCTGCCCCTGCCACCCATTAAAAATAAAGTAAATACACATATAAACCAAGTAGGTACAGAAAGAGGAAAATTATAAAAACCTAGGCAAACATACACGAACTAACTCGATCAAGGGGTACGGAACTATCCCCAATAATACAATAGCTACTATTAGTGGTAATTGCCCATTAAACTCTCGTCTATTAATGTCCCTCGAAAATATCAAATATGGAGAAAGTTGTCCAAAACAAATTCTATTATATAGATATAACGAATAAGCAGCAGCTATGACCATACTAGTTGAGGTAAGAATGCCTAATGATGTACTAGTAGAAAAAGCAGCTACTAAGGATAAAAATTCTCCAACAAAGTTACAACTTAGAGGAACAGCAATATTAGCTAAAGTAAACACCATAAATATAATTGAAAATAGGGGCATAGTCATGACTACTCCCCTATAATATCTTATTAACCTTGTATGATGTCTCTCATAAAGCAGTGTTACTGCTATAAATAAAGCGGGACTAACCACTCCATGAGCTATCATTAAGAATATTGAGGCTATTAGACCCTCCATTGTATGAGTAAATAAGCCTATTGTTACTATTCCCATATGAGCCACCGAGGAATAGGCTATCAGACGTTTCGCATCTACTTGTCTACAAGTAGTTAAACTTCCATATATCACTGCTATTAATGATAACGTAAGTATAATTGGTGCTAAATAATCTGTTGCTTCGGGGAAAAGAGGCCAAGCGAATCGAATGAATCCATAGCCCCCTAATTTTAATAATATTCCAGCCAAAATCACTGAACCAGCTAAAGGAGCCTCAACATGCGCAAGAGGTAACCATATATGAAAGGGTATCATTGGTATCTTAACTGCTAAACTAAGAAAGAAACCTATAAATAACCAAATTTGAATGTTACTATCAATCTGAATATTTGTTAAAGATAAATAATCAGTTGTACCTGTTATTCTATAAATAACTGCTATACTAAGTAACATTAATATTGAGCCAACTAAAGTATAAAAAAAGAAATAATAGGCAGCCTTAATCTTCTCTGCCCGAGCTCCCCATACACCAATTATTAAGAACATGGGTATTAATATGCTCTCAAATAACACATAAAATATTAACAAATCTAATGTTGAGAATACCCCAATTAATAGTAATTCCATACCTAAAAGGCATATAATAAACTCTTTAATAAGAAACTTTATACTATTCCAACTAACTAAAATACAAATTGGTGTTAATAAAGTACTTAGTATAATGAAAAATATTGAAATCCCGTCAATAGCAAACAATATCGGAGAGCCCTCAAACCAGCCTATTGTACTTACCCAATTGAATTCTATTATTTGTTGAAATTGAGCTTCTTGATGAAGGTTAACTAATAATAAAATAGAAAGAGCAAATGTAATCAGAGACCACTCTAACGCTTGCTGGCGTAGTTTCATACTATTTTCCCTTGGAACTAATGCTATTATTACTATACTAATTAATATAGAGCCTACTATACAAGCTAATAACATATTATTTTATAATTACTAGTCACTGTTCTATGACTAGTTTTTCCTATTTTAGGAGATAATTCAAGACTTGGGAAGAGCTTTTCTTCATCCTGTTTCTAATTTACGACTAAATACTTAAGTGCAATAGCTGTTCCAACCAATATCATTAATGCATAATTAAATAATAAACCAGATTGTAAGCTGCTTAATTCTTTAGTTCTGTTAACCATGAATTGGGCTATTCCAGTGGGGCCTAAAATCTCTAAAATACCTCTATCTATAGTACGATAAGAGACAATATGGCCGAACTTCCAAACTATGCTTCCAATATAATAATTTGCTATTTGATTAAATTCCCAGGCATAAAATAAAAACCCATATATGCTAGGACGTGTAAAATAATAGATTATATATGGACGAAGTATGAACACTAGTAATATACCGGTTACAGACATAATAACTGGTGCTAAAGAAACCATTGTGGGTACAAGCGGCAGGGGACGTATACCTGGCGCAAACACCATATTTTGAGCTATATAACCAACTAAGATACTTCCAATTGCTAATACTAATAAAGGACCCAATAAGTTCCAATCCGCTTCTTGTAGATGTTGTGCACTTATATGTGTTAAATTAGGCTTAGACACAAAACTTAAGTATATTAATCGGAATGAATAAAAAGCAGTTAAGAAGGCTGTAATTGAAGCTAACCAATAAATAGATATTAAACAATAATTATTATAAGTTAGTTCTAATATTAAATCTTTAGAGTAAAATCCAGATAAATAGGGAAAACCAGCCAAAGACAAGGAACCAATCAACATTAATACATATGTTAAAGGTAGGCCGCGGATAATTCCCCCCATTTTCCTTAGATCTTGTTCATCTAAAAGAGCATGAATTATTGAACCTGCCCCCAAAAATAATAAGGCTTTAAAGAAAGCATGAGTTAGTAGATGATATAAACTACTTAAACAGCTATAAGTACCACAAGCCATAACCATGTATCCTAGTTGACTACAAGTAGAATAAGCAATAACTTTTTTTATATCCGATTGGACTAATCCTACTGTAGCTGCAAAGAAAGCAGTTAAAGAGCCAACTAAACCCACAATAATTGTTGCAGTTGGAGAGTAATCAAAAAGAGGAGCTGATCTAATAATTAAAAACACTCCTGCTGTTACCATTGTTGCTGCATGAATTAGAGCTGAAACAGGTGTGGGCCCCTCCATAGCATCTGGCAACCAAGTATGTAACCCTAATTGAGCAGATTTTCCTACAGCCCCAATAGTTAGTAATATACAAATCCAAGTACAAGCTGAAGATGGTGATAAAGCGGAGAATAAACTACAATAATCTAACACCCCAAATTCTTTCCAGATTAATATAATAGCTAACATTAATCCTATATCTCCTATTCTATTAATTAACATTGCCTTAATTGCCGCTTTGTTAGCTTGTATACGCGTAAACCAAAAGTTAATTAATAAATAAGAACATAAACCAACACCTTCCCAACCAATAAATAATTGTACATAATTATTACTAGTAACTAAAACTAACATAAAGAAGGTAAACAGAGACAGATAGCTCATGAATCTAGGTAAATGGGGGTCTTCTCTCATATAACTTGTAGAATAGACATGAACTAACCCGCTAATTGTGGTTACTACTATTAACATTACAGCTGTTACCATATCAAATTGTAGGCCAAAGTTAGTTATTAGTAAATCTGACTCAATCCATCTGCCTAACTCAATATATACTGTAGACCCATTAATTAGGATTTCATAACATAATACAAAAGAGAGGAGACTACTGATAAGAACCCACACAGAACTTAACAAGCCAGCCCCCTTTCTTCCTAGATAGCGACCCCCTAGTCCGCTTCCGACTGCGCTTAGTAATGGTATTAATATAACTAGAAGATACATGGGAATAAATCTAAAATAATCAAATGTGTTAACTGAAAGAACAAACTAGGACACACTATAATTGTTAATACTAAATATAAACTTGCTCCTATTAATATTGCTTTGCCTAAACCTGTTTCCCCTGATGTTACGCTGCTACGTGGAGAATTTAGTATATTTGTTATTACTAGGGGCGTTGACAAAGGTTGATAAAACATAATTTTAACTAATCTAAGGTAATAAACTCCAGCTATCACAGAACAAACCAAAGCTATTAAAGCGCTAAGATAGTAACCTTGACCAACAGCTGCTAAAATTATATACCACTTAGTTAAAAACCCAATTAAAGGGGGAATTCCTGCAGTAGACAGTAAGCCCGTGGCTAATGCTAATGCTAACATTGGGTTTAATCTTGAAACACCACTAAACTCAATAAGCATGTCTTTTCTAGGAGATATAATTAGTACTACAGACCAAAGTAGTACTTGGGTTATTATATAGGCACCTATATACATTAAACTCGCTTGAAGACTTTCAATAGACCCAATAGCTATACCCAGCAACACAAACCCCATATGGCTTATCCCGCTATAAGCTAATAGTCTTTTTATTCGAGTTTGATTCAAAGCTCCTATGGCCCCCACAATCACAGAGATTAATGCGGCTATTAATAGCCCCATTTCATTTAAGCCTATTTGTACTATAATAGCTAATACCCCTAATTTAGGCACGATAGATAATAGTGCAGCTACCCAAGTTGGAGCCCCTTCGTAGACATCGGGGGCCCACATATGAAACGGGGCTGCAGATACTTTAAATAACAATGAGATAGTAATAAGACACTTACCGGCTAATACCCCATAAGATACTATACTCATACGAATAAATTGAAGTTCAAGTTCTCCTGTGGAGCCATAAATTAAGGCGCAACCAAACAGAAACAGCCCCGAAGATAGTGCCCCCAACACGAAGTATTTCAGCCCAGCTTCTGCCGATAACAGTGAGTTTTTATTATAAGCCACTAAGATAAACATACATAATGTTTGCATTTCTAATGCTAAATATATAGAAATTAAATTTGTTGACCCAATAAGTAATAAATTACCTAAGATCACTAATAAAATCAATAAAGAGCTTGATCGATGCGATGTTCGGGGGTCCAGCATACATAGTATAGCTAACCCACTTAGCATCACCAACATCTTAATAGCCTGTGTCCAACATAGTAGATGGGGCTCAGCTAATAGCCCAGCAGCCCCCACAGCACCCGCAAGTAGCATAGCTAATCTTAAAGTCGGGGCCTTTAATCCATACGTCAACACTATTAGTATGATGAGCCCTAGTGTTAATTCCATAATATGCCAGGGGCTATACACCCACATGGCATATGAGAAGATGCGCCACTTTTGTGGCACCAAATTTATCCCTTAACCCTTTGTTTTCCTTCTTTGCAGCAGCCAGAAGTTAATTACGTCGATGGGGCCAATATAGTCGAGCATCGCTGAGACCATTCCTTGCGTACTAGGACTCAGAAAAGTTGGGATTGAACATTGTAGATAGAAACCGAGCTGTGTCACCACGCTCTGAACTCAAATCATGTACGGTTTTCATGGTCGAACAGACCAACCTAAGGTACCTTCTACAGCACCAGGGCACCGCAATTCAACATCGAGGTCGCAAACACTGTCCTCGATAAGAACTCTCCGACAATATTACGCTGTTATCCCTACGGTAGCTTTTATCCGCTTTCGATATTTATTTTAGACAATCATATCGGGTCATTATCGCCCACATAGGACATAGTCCTTGTGCCAGCTAGGGGTGTCCCCCTCACTGTCAGGCTAATGAGATTAACTTTATATACCATAAGCTCGCCTTCGTTTCTTATTCAAAGGTAGTCGCCCCAACTAAACTGTCCAACCAACAAAAATTATTAACTCAAAATTAGGATACTTAGTATTGATCATTTTAAGTTAACGCTATCGGTATCCAGTAAAGCTCGATAGGGTCTTTTCGTCTTACAATGTTTATGTAGTATCTTCACTACAACTATAATTTCATCGGCTTTCCTCTTGAGACAGTAAGACCCTCGTGGTTCCATTCATACCCGCCAACAATTAATTGGCTATTTATTGTGCTACATTATCACGGTCAGAGTTACCGCGGCCATTCAGTTGGGTTTCGCCTTAGACGTTAGTCCTCAGTTTCACTATACAACCATTGGGCAGAATTCACCCTCTATACTTCAGTAACCTTTAGCAGAGAGCTATGTTTTTGGTAAACAGTCGAGATCTTATTTTGCCGAGTTCCTTAAGAGAAATTATGCCTAGATCTAAGTCCCATAAATAACAGTTGAAGGTACTTCGTACCATAATATTTTTCCTGAATAGGTACAAGAATTATAATCCATCGGGCACAATGCCCTTAGAAGCTGTATATATATTTATTTGGGAGTGAATCTTGTACTACTCATGCCTGCATTATCACTTCTGTTTATCTCACGAGGTGCGCACATATCGTGCCTACAGAACGCTCTACTACCAAGCCAGTTGATGCCTCTTTACGGTCTGGCTTCCAGAATTTCAGTTACAGATTTAGCCACCTTAATTCTTAGAGTTTCCTAGCTTATTCAGTGAACTTTTACGTTTTCCTGTGCAGATGGCTGTTTCCGAGCCTACTTCCTGTTTGTCTAAGTTGAACCCTCTTTATACACTTAATCTATATTAGTGACTTTAATTTCTGGTTAGGGCTTACCCCTCTTGACTAAAGGCCTTATCGCCATAGTCTTACTACACCAGTAATTCAAGCCCCCAGGTTTGGGGGCGAATCAACTTGGGGCGCCTTACTAAGATAAGTTTCGTAGAGAACCAGCTATATCCAAGTTCGACTAGTATTTCACCGCTAACCACAGCTCATCCAAGATTTTTGCCACAATCACTGGTTCGGTCAGCATAGCTACCTGGCCATGGTTAGATCACTTGGTTTCGGGGAATTTGACTGACGAGTTTTTCTCTTGCTTTCACTGCGCCTTCATTTACTACTTAAGCTTGCCAAATTTTGTCTTGCAGGCCCATTATGCAAAAGGTAACTTTTTGAACCAATTCTGAGTCTTTCCCTCACGGTACTTTCTCTATAGGTGTCTATCGGGGTTTAGTCTAGATGTCCTATCATCTTAATTATCTGTTTGAGACAATTCCTCCGCTATCGCTCGCCGCTACGCACGGAATCTCAGTTGATGTATTCCTCATAGTCTAGTAAGATGTTTCAATTAACTATTCAATTCACCCTTTTCAGTTAGGATAAACAAGTTCAAAGTCTCTCCCTTGTTATTTCGTATTTCACGTCCTTACCGATAGACCCTAGACT